AATAAATTGTAATTAAAATGGAAACAATAGAAAAGGATATATGAGTTAATATATGTTCGAAAGTCGAAAATATCATATTTTTATGTTTTTAAAGGAAAAAGGGGGAGAGTGCCCTTAATTACGGAATCTAAATGAGGAATTTAATGACTTATTAGGGCGTCTTGTATCTCTTTTAGAGGATCCCCTGCCGCCACTCGGACTCGAACCGAGATGCTCTAGCACTGCTTCCTAAGAGCAGCGTGTCTACCGATTTCACCATAGCGGCTTGTTCGAAATCATAATAACCTATTCATATTCAATCGTCGAGATTGAAGTAGTAAATTCCTGTTTAGAAAAAGAGTCAAATTCATTAGTACAAACTCGTTTAAATAGGGTTCAATAATAGTCCTTGTCCTTATTGGTGTCAGTTATATTTAACTTAATGATAAAATTTCGTATAGTTTATCTTCCGTTGGAATATAAATATTGTAACTAGATAGTTCTATCCCTAGATAGAGGGTAAACTATCTAGGGATAGAACAAAAAATAAAACGTCTTTTCTCACTCATTTTCTATTTCTATTTTTTTAACAGAGCAAAACTAGAAAAAGTACCCTTTTTCTAATTTAGGAATTCTTATTTACATACCATAATCATAATATTTCCTATTGATTAGTTCAAAAGATTAGACTATGAATTATATATAACAAAAAATTAACTCATTTTTTAATAAGTTCCGATTCATATTATTGCAACGTTTGATTATTTTTTTGTTAGCACAAAAAAACTTTTTGAATTTCCGGTCGAAAGAGATTTCGATAACGAAAAAGCTTTTAACGCTGCCCAATATCCCTTCTTTTTCCAACAATTTTTACGAATACGCTTTTTTGACATAGAAGTACGTTTTTTTGGAACTGCCATTCAAAATTAAGAGATTGCTCATTGCTATAGTTGGATGTGAAAGACATCTATCTATTTTTTTTTTTTGAATATAATTCTTATTTACTATTCATTATCTATATCTATCTATTTATTTTCTATCTCATAAAAAACTATGGATATGCATATGTAAAAATCACATAAATATAGTATCATTTCCCTTTTTTATTTATATTCCATACAATAGACTAGACTATCGGGACGAAAAAAGAATTCATACTAATACTAATTAGTGCTTTTATATCCTCGTATTCAAATGTATATAGCTATAGTATCCAATGTAACATAGAAATCGAATTGGTTGCACAGTTGATAAAAGAAACAATAAAAAAAGGATTCTTTGGCTTATTTTCGGCGTTCTATATTTGTAATAATTTTTAATAAAAAGTTTTAGAATAAAAAAAAAACTTTCATCTTTGTTTCTTTTCTATTAATGGGTCAAGCTCAATGGGTCAAGCTCAAAGAGAGAATACACCTAATTTTTTCTTTTAAAATTTGAATGAAATTAGGAGTCAATCTATTAAAAGATACTGTCATTAATACAAAAAAGGAAAAAGGTATTTTAGTAATTCCTTCTTTTAATTGATGGATATCATAGCCTTTCCTATAAACATATATATATATTTTAGTGAAATAGAATGGAAGATAATAAATGAGTTCTACAATTCTAGGATTAACCCATTAATGATTCCAAATAAACTCATTAATTTAATGGGTCTTTTTTTTGCAATTTTTTATCCTTTCTCTATAGATATCCAATTTCATAAAAAGAATAGAAATTTTAATTTTCTATATCCGCCTAAATATCTTACTTAATAAGTAAGTCTTAATTTTTGATTAGTGATTAGTAACCGCGATATCAAAATCAAAAGAATTCTTTTTTTGGCTAATTATAACTTCTTGATTTGAATATTTGAAGGATTTGTTAAAGAATCACAATAATTAAGAATATAAAATTTAGGTCTTGCATATCTTTATTTTTTCATGGACTTCGTTCGGAAGAGATAAAATCTGGCGAATCAGAAACAATTAATTAAGAATAAAAAGGTTTTTTTTATGGAGCATATATATCCATATGCATGGATCATACCTTTCGTTCCACTTCCAGTTCCTGTCTTAATAGGAGTGGGGCTTCTCCTTTTTCCGACGGCAACCAAAAAACTTCGTCGTATGTGGGCTTTTCCTAGTGTTTTATTATTAAGTATAGTGATGATTTTTTCGGCTGATCTGTCTATCCAGCAAATAAATAGTAATTCCATATATCAATATGTATGGTCTTGGACTATCAATAATGATTTTTCTTTAGAGTTCGGCCACTTGATCGACCCACTTACTTCTATTATGTTAATATTAATAACTACTGTTGGAATTATGGTTCTTATTTATAGTGATAATTATTTATCTCATGATCAAGGATATTTAAGATTTTTTGCTTATATGAGTTTTTTCAATACTTCCATGTTGGGATTAGTTACTAGTTCTAATTTGATACAAATTTATATTTTTTGGGAATTAGTAGGAATGTGTTCATATCTATTAATAGGTTTTTGGTTCACACGACCTATTGCAGCAAATGCTTGTCA